GAAAGCCTTTCAATAGGAGCCCTACTTCCCTCTTTGCGACCTCATCACTTCAAAGCGCAAACCAATTTCTTTCTTAGTCACCGGGCGAAGCGCACCTTTGGTACTTTGCTTATAGCTTTTTTAGGTTATGCAATAGACGGGAGGCTTAGCTCTGGATCCCCCCTGCTTGCAGAAATGAATGGATCAGAAGGGGGCTGGGTTCTATTTCCGGGCCGGGCGGGAGGTGAAGGCCATAAGATAAGATTGCCCTCCCGGTAAGGAAGAGAGGAAAAGGGTGCTGTCATCTATCTCGACCAGTTTCCCGAGGCGTTGAAAATCCAGACCGGCTCAGAGAATCACTGGCGCTATTTAGCCCTTCGTTTCGCCATTCGAAGTACTACCTCTGCCTTCCCTTTTTGTAACATACCCAGGCGCCCCCCTTTTCAATCACTAAGAAAAAAAAAGACCAATCAAAGCCCTATCTAAGTAAAGCTTCGTCTGTTATTTTTCCGGCCCCAGGGGAGTTTACTCAACCCATTCCCCAGTCTTCCGCGCTGCTCAAGTAAGTGTGCGTGTGCGACTCCGTATGAGGACCTCCTTCCCTTCTGCCCACTCTCCGTTCACACGGTTCTCAAAGCAGAGGAGGAAGGGTGGGCAGCAGGTACCACGAGCCCTCTGTCCCACACATCTATCCAGAAGCAAGTGTAGTTCACCGGTTCCACCGAATGCTCCTATCTCTCGGCAAAGATCGTGTGAGTGTGCAGTTATGCTTCAGATGCTTCGCCATAGAATAGATCGACCCAGTTCCCGTTCTTTTCCGGTGCACTCGCTTTATATCTCCGACACACAAGGAAGGACGCGGTGGGAAGGAAGCAGCCCTAGCCTCTGTCCGGCCGATCATTCCGCTGGCATCTTGCATTCACGCCTCCGTTTGACTGCCGCTCGGGGATGGAGTTGTAGATACGTTAGTCTTAGCGGATCGTTGGCTCCACCTGTTATCTCCTTCTACGACATGCTGTTGTCGTCGCCATATTCCTTATGTAACTTAGTCATCTCTGCCTCGCTGCGGGTCAGCACCTCCGAAAGAAACGGAGGACTTCATTCAGTGAGTCCGCGATCGCCCTCTAAACGATCAGAATAAGGTAAAGCTTGAAGATAAGTTTTGTACTCTATTAATTTCTCAGTCCCTCTAGTCGGGTGGGCGCCGGCCGGTCTTTCGACCAGATCCCCCTAAAAACCGTACGTGCGGGTCTCCCCGCATGCGGCTCACGCCATTCGAGGTGGCCCGGCCCAGCATTCATTCGCAAATCCTGTAGTGAAATTGAGACTGCTCGACCTCGGAAGCTAATTCGCGTGTAGGCAGCGCTGTCTGTCGTACCGTTGACTCTATCTATTCATTGAATTCACTTTCATTTTTTTATAGGCTCGCTCCCTCTTTTTCCAAGAATTAATGCACTTCCCTTCAGAGGGCCTTCTCTAATAGGGGAAAAGCCTTCCATTTCCGTCAAATGACCCGGCCCCCCTGGCTCTTCCACCGTCCGGGCTCCCTTTCCTACCTATGCTATGCTCCCCCGGCACAGGCCTACCACGCTTCGCGCCTGCGGCGTTTTCGCCGGACGGTCTTTGCCAGTAGTGCCATCCTCCCCGCTGGCTGTATGGGCGGGTTGTCCCTCGCTGCTGCGTTCTGTTAGGCTATGGATTACAGGAACAAATGTAGTTGAATGAGACAGCAGGCGGGTTACACGTTCCGCTGTGCCGAGATGTGAGGTGCAGGTGGTGATGATCACCCCGGGGTATGCGCTAGCGCCCTTGACAGGCACTCCAGGACCCGCCAACGCTCATGAAAACCCGGGTCGGTCGGTCCTCCATTCATCTGACCTGAGGTGTGGATAACGAGGCCACCTTCACAACCCTCTCCCTTCTGTCCTTATGTTGTAGTAAGGTAGGGCGGTTCGCTTGAGTTGCTCAACCGCCCCTTAGCCCGGTGCTCATGACGCGCTACGGGACCTCCACCGTGCCGGGGGACCAAGCAGGGCATAGCTAGCGGCATAGGAGCCGACTCGGCGTCAGCGGCTTCGTGCCGCACTGGAGTGATCCAATATGCGGTTCCGCACGTTCCACCACTTCTCCGTTCATTTCCAATACTGATCGTGAAACACCATGAGCAGCAGGATGTTGAGGTCCGAAATTCGAAGTGAAATTTTTTATTTGCCCGTTCCTAGTCGTCATGGGAAAAAAGGAAGAAATAAGAAAGAGATTATTCCCTAAGAGCTTGTCCAGTACTACCAGTACCAGAAATGCATCTCCTTGCGTGCGAGATACTTCTATGCCAGCTGTTATTCCCGGCTCTGTTATGAAAGAAAGCGGCAGACTCATCTTACAGGTGTTCCCTAATGAGGGATTTTAGGGGATTAGGGCTCTCCTTTATCTCCTCCACCCATCCGCGGAGGGTTTCAGTATCAATCTCCGCAGATATTTCCAGATCGCGAGACATAATGTTCTCTGCGACACTGGAATAGATTTCTTCCATTTCCGGAAAGTGAGCGGAAAGCCGCCCTTTCCCCTTCTCACAATATTCCCGAACTTGCTCAAGAATCAAAGTGTGAATGGCACTTCGAAGTGCCTCACGTTGTTCTTGATGGGGATCGGCGTGGGGAACTTCCACCGGTTCTGGACTGGAGCCAGCGGGTTCTGAATGACCTCCCTCTCACGGTTAAAAAAGTGGTTAACCATCTCGAATAAATCCATATCGTCCACCCGAAAAATGTGTCTCAACTACAGCCAACTAACTCCCCTGTTTCCCTATCGAAAAACCAACCCTACTTAATTAGTTCTAGAAATGCTAACCAAGTTACACACTGGGCCATGGGTCATGAAAGAGGTTGACCCCCCTTCACTATGTATGGCCAATGAACTCCTCGCTTTAGTCCGTTCTTTTCCTTCTTTGGGCTCGGGTCGATAGTAGCCGTGGTAGTAATGTCCCGGAGCCCGGCTACCGACCCGAGGCGCTGATCGGAAAAGTCATAAAGGGACGTTAAACGTAATTCTAGAAGGGCGTTACCACAACAAAAAAAAATCCGAGTCTTGGTAGTTTACTTGCTTACTTGTTAGAGTAAGGCAGTTGAAGTGAAAGTTTATTAGACTAGTCCCACTAAGATGGCGGGGAAACTGACTTCCGAGAGAGCTGCTTTCGCCTCGGTAATTACCTAACGAGAGAGAGCCGATGCCAAAGTAGCCCTTTACGCGAGGGAACGCCAGACAGACTTACCTCTGCTAACTACGTTTTTTTATATAGACTGGAAGCTAGAGAGATACTATACTAAGGTATAGTGCCGCTACCAGAGAAGGCTGTTTCATGCTAGGCGTCCAGACCTACTACGCCCGAGCCGCCTCCCCGGCACACTTGCTATATCCACTAAGGCCTCATCCCACTTCGTCCTACCAACTATACCTTATATAAAGCCGTTCTATAACAATTCAAGACAACAAGAAAGCAAAATATTGGATCAGACCTTTTCCGATTTTTATTTCCATTTCTTTTTCCTTCCATGGAACGGAACCTTATTTGCCTTCGCCTCAGTAGCCGCTTTTGCTTATGGTAAATCTGTATCCGCTGCTGTCTCCCCAGATACTGATGGTGGGTATCAATAGATCTCTTTTCCACCTAGGTTAAAGGGCTATGCCGCTATATATGCTACACCGAAGTATGCTCCTAGGTAAGCGACTGCCTTTGGATCTGCCTCTCGAGCACGAGGGTCGTATTCATAAAAGGCTATCGATCATGAAGGTTTGCCTATGGCTCTGTATCTACCTCTGTCTGCTGGTGCTTATTTTGATAAGCTGCAGGATCAATGGCTTAAACTACTGCTTCTTCAACGCTTCTCCTGCGACTTGTTCTCCTTTCGTCCTTGCTCCTGCACCTAAGGGTACAGTATCTAAACGCTCCTTCTGCTCTTGGGAAAGGGGCCCAAGGCTCATCCTTATGCTTTCGGTTTTCGAGTGAAAAACAGAGTTGGGGAGACCTGTCAAGCTTTAGGATAGCTCTTTTCAAAATAGATTCTTGTAATGTAATAGAAGCTAAGTATACCGAATCGGGTTTGTTGATGGAATCATAGCCGGGCCGGAACTCTTGATCTATCAATAGAGGTTGAGAACTCAATAAGGAAGGACTGCTAGTCATCACCGAGGGTATGACCAAGGAACTGCTGCTGAGAGCGATAGACTTTCCAACTGAGATGGAGAGAATGCGCTCCTACTCTCTTTCAATCGCCGATGCTAAAACAAGGAGGGCGTAGACCCGAGGGGAGGTTGAGTCAGCAGCTAGTTTTGCCGGAATAGGAATAAACGATGCAATTGAATCTGTTGGAGGAAGGGCATTAGAGCAATAGACGGAATGAGTCTGAGTTTCAATATCCCCTGCTCTTGTTGAGTCGACTGTTCATGGCATGGTTTGGTGGGACCAAGAATTGCTATAGTTCCCGGACCAGGAAGTTTTTGCATTGATGCCGGGAATACACACTCTCTCTTTCTCTTTGAAGGAATCCGCATGGAAGGCTCTCGACCGGGTCATGGCATTGCTCTGGAGTGGAGCCGGGGAAGGGGTGAAGGGAAGAGGATTTAGCTTTGGCTTTGGTTCGGTTGACCGTATGACTATAGTTTCTGTGGTCTTGTTCAAATAGAATAGGTCCCTTTGGGTGCTATCACATAGCCCTAAGCAGGGCAAGGAAGGTCTCTAATCGACAACAAAGAGATATGTCAATTAGCGGCACACTTACTATAAACCGATTTTCGTTAAATCCTATAACAACTCTTATCTTAGTTACTCTTCTCAAATCTCTTTAGGGAGTGAATGACTCTTGGGTATGGCGGAAGAAGAATAAGTAAAGTAATAAATACGACTAGACTTTTAGCTTGAAGGTGGGCTTTAGTCTTTTAACAACCGATCTTGCGGCATCAAGTTGTCAATCCCTCATAGGGGCATCGAGTTGCCTTTCAGTATCCCTTTAGAGCAGAGCGTCTTTCCTCTCTCTCCAGGCTAGTCTCTTAGATAGCAAGTCAAAGGAGTGTTGTTCGAATTCTACACCATCCTCCGTCGCTGTCTGGAACGAGAATTCATTGTCATCCTCCCTTAGCCGATTGCTCACTATCAACCACTTAATCCTTCTCAGACATCTTATCCTCCTTTATAACCAGACTAACCACTTCAGGCTGCACAATAGAGATCGAGATAGCCTCGTAAGCATGATTCTGAGTCTCGTGGTTGAGATCCGTGAGCGAGACCCAAGCAGGAGAAGCAAAGGTAGAAAGAGCAGAAAGGCAGCATTATTTCTCCGCTGCTATATCAAGATGATCTATAGCATCATAGATAGAGACGCAGCTACATATAGATGAATGAGGATCAATATCGTTCCCTCATGAAAGGTCAGTTCAAGAAGAATCGCAATATCAGTTGTTGGAATCTGCTGCTCTCGAATTCGCTGTGCCAATCCGCTCTTTGGCTGTTAGCAAGAAGACGATAGGAGTGAACAGCGGATTCTCCGATCGGCAAATCCGCTGTTGTCTAGATAGATAGAATAGATGTCGCACAATCGGTTGTCGCATTATCCGCTTCGTTAAGTTTGTAAATCGAATAAATAGAATAGAAGAGAGGAGACTCCCTTGTTTCTTTCTCCTCGGATCCGGTCTGTAACCCCCGAAGGGGAACCCCGGGATCGCCAATTGCCCTATCTTGATACCTTTTAGAGAGCCTAGTCGTTTCACTCCGCCCCCCATCAAAAAAAGATATTGCAGGGGCTTCCTGACTTAGACATGAATCTAAGGACCACTTCCTCTTGTGAATAGAAATATATATATACTTCCTGTGCCCTTACCCCGAATGCTTTAGGAGTTATTTAGTTATGACTTAGGAGTGTTGGGAGGTTTCCTATGAGTTCTGAGTGAAAGCTGTAACTAAATAGCTAGAGAAAGTATAAAAAACTATCCTATCCTATGTCTTTTCTCTTTACATACCGGTACGTTAAACAACTTTATGGCCTGAAGACTTGAAAGACCTTTAGTTCACACCTCCTAGAAAGAGTCTTGTATCAAAAAAGATGTCCTACTTCCAGGACTACTGATGAAAGAAAGTTACTGGCTTACAACATAAAGAGAACTTACTTGTATCTAACTGGATTGCCTATCACTAACAGACTAGCTGAACATGAAGAAACATCTATGATTCCAGTGATCACTTAGTGTAACATCAAAGGAGATAATATAACTAACAATCAGACTACTCGCTGGCAGGAAAGCTAACTGGCGAACTTGCTGGCCTTAATTCATTGACTACCGTAGATAACTATGAGAACTTAGAAAACTCCCCTACTGCTGAAAGCACTACAGCTTACTTCCTCAACTAAACTGATATGCGCTTTTCATTCTTATATATGTAGCAATATCCGCTGTTATAGAGTCATCTAGAGCTTCAATGCGACCTTCATTCACTAGCTGTAAGGAAACCTTCCTAAGGGGAAACCCGCATACCCACTTTTCCCCTCCCCCCCAGCGCTAGGTCCTTAGAGGCCTCTTCCCTTTCTTCTTGTATGAGAAGAGAGGGAGACTACACCTTCTTCTGTCGGAATACGAAGAAGAAAAAAGTGACAGATTTGTCCATCAGTAATGGGGATCACATAGGTGGGAATATAGGAAGCTGAAGGACTTAAATTTCAATGTGCCCAATTGAAAAAAGTGTTTTTTATATTAATAGTAGACATCTTTTTAAAAGTAGATAAGAGGATGTGTGGGCATCCGCGCGACACAATTCCTCAAGCATCTGAGACAGTTTATGGGAAGGATACTCAGTTTGCCTATTCGTAAGGATTGACTCCCCAATAATTGCATTTTTTTCTCGCCAAAAGTCCGCGGCGGAATCCAATTGCGCCATTCGATCGACAATCTGCCCTTTTAGTTGAGCGATCGCTCGCGCTTCCTCCAGAAGCAGCTTGTCCGCATTTGCTTGAGGGAACGGGCGTAATCGATTCGGATTCTCACACTCGGAGCGGCTCCCTGTGCCAACCTCGGTGAATGTCGTAGTTTCAATTGATAAACATCCGGGAACGACTAAGTCGTGACGGTAAAAGGGGCACTGGTGTAAGGAGTTACGCCATAGAATCAAAAACTAGAATTGGAAAAATCCACGCGGCCCTTCTAAAAAGGTATATAGCTGACCCTCCATTCGCAACAAGGTAGCCGTAGGGGAACCTGTGGCTGGATTGAATCCTTACTCGGGGAAAACGGCCACTCAAGCTTGGGTGAGACTCGTCGATGACTGTGAACATGCCAATAGGCGGTAACGGGGTTTCGCGTGGTAGTTCTCTTTGATAGATCAAGTAAAGAGGGCGAGGCCCCCAGAAATGGGGGGAAGGGGAGTGGGCAAGGGGCCCTTTCACGGCTAATCGATCTCTCTCCCTCTAGTAAGCTCATCGAAAGACCAGGTGCCCAATACTAAAACAACATTGGGGAAGGTGGGATGCTAGGTGGACAGGATTGGACGTTAACCTAGAGAACGAAGTGTAGTGCACTTCGTTCTCTTTGATTGGCACATGGAAGATCCACTGAAAGCAGAAAGAAGATCTGCACAGCTAAGACAAGGAAGGTAAGATAGGCAGTTCAGAAATAAGATAAGACAAACAAGTAAATATTGCAACTGACAGCTAATAGGAGAGAGAATACAACTGTCAGCAAATCAAATAGATAAGACAGTCCTGTCTTGATAGTTGACTTCAGATTTTAATGTCCGATCTGACTGTGAGAATAGCGAAGTCCGGAATGACATGCTCAATGCCAGTCCATCCAGAAATGCCAGATGAATCCCGTGAGAGATCTAATCTAGGCAGAAGATCCCATCCCTAAAAAAGTTTAATCAGAGGGTGAAACCTTGCTTTGCAAAAGGGGAGTTCTTTCTTTCCCGCATCCATCCCATAAACCCCTGTCAAAGGCGCTTCTACTCATTCTCAATTCAGGCCGGTTGCCATAAATAAAACCACAATCACACAGTCAACTCGAACAAAGAGCTTCTCGCCTACAAATTCAGGAGCTGGTCCAAGCCTTCCTCTTGACTGTTTAGGAGTCGCATTGAAGATTCGAAACCTTTCGTGTCGTCAGGTTGCTACACCTAACCTAGCCTAGCGGGAGCTCACTTAAGGCTCCGAGTATCATGATCGTAAGACGACATTTGCTAGCCTCACACTACCCTTTTTTGGAACCCTCGAGTAGTCATGTGGAAGAAACAAACGAAAAGAAAGGAGAAAGGGTTGCTGTTGCCAAGGCCTATTCCTCGACCATTTTTGATCGGAAGTCACCTATTCAATAAGTTGGGAGTCCCGCCATGTAAACCCATATCCCATGGAAGAATCGAATCAAGACCGACTATTTATTTAGCATCCCGAAGAGTGACGAGAAGACCACACTTTACATCTTTCTTTCAAAAGAGGAGAACGCGCTCATAGAATATAATTCTAAAAATGAAACAAATCCTCGTCCAGTGGCGCGTCCTTTAGCTGCTGCGGTCCGGTACGGGGAAAGAAGTTCGGACATTATATATAAAATAGAGGAAGCGCTCCTTGCCTGAAGAATAGGCGTCTTTCATACCTTTCCTGGGAACGGGCAAGAAAACAGATTGGCCTATGAATGTGCACCCTCTTTCCTGATACTAGGGACATTTGATTCTTTCTTACCTATATTATAATCTTACCAACTGCTCTTATTCCGCTAAAAGAGCAAAGAGAAAAGCCTCTTATGCCAGAAAATTTTTAAAGTAAAGTGCTAACTGCAGCTCCCCTTTAGGACGAGGCTCTAGACAACTCATATTGGGTCTTTTAGTTCGCTAAGAGATTCTTTGTGCGAGGGGGTTTTTTATTTTATATTGTAAAGTCTCAGTTCGAGCATTTAGAATGTCCAGATGGACTCTAGGATTAGCTCTCATTCGTGACAAGGACTCTTTTCATTTTTAATAAAGAAAGTGTACTTTCACCTCTGGAATAGCAACATGCGAAAGACACCCACTGGCGTGCTTACGTTCTTTCTTCGCTTCCCAGCCAATTGGCACCGCACCGTTAGCTCTTCAGTAAAGGGAATACACTCTTTTAAAGAAGGGATTCGAGTTCATTGTAATCCAATCCTGCCTTTCTTATCTCCTCTTCCTATTCACTTGAGTGGCGGAAGCCCTACCACTGCTACTGGAGCTGGAGCGAATAAACTCGACTTCCGATGGAACATTGGTAATAGGGGCTTGGCGTCTAGGGGAAGTGGCTTGACAGACTACCAAAGACGCTTTGTCTCGTCCTAACAACTATCTCTTGAAATAAGTAGAATAAGGGAAAAAAGAACTTGCTAACAGTGGAGACTCGTCTTGGCTAGCACACCCTTCCCTTGCTTTTGAACTTCCTGGCTCTCGCATGGGCTGAAACAAAATAAAGAATAGCTGGGAATGGCAACAAAGATGGCTGCTTACACTAAACCCTATCATGGATACTGAGGGATTGATACTGTCAAAACTGGCACTTCCTTCTCTAACTCACGCATATTGGGATGATGCTTTCACTGTAACATTCACTTTCAGGGATAATCCTGTACAGGAGCGAAGCAACTATAAAGATAGGGATAGGGTAGAATAGTAGAATAGAAGGGACGTAGGCACAGACAACAAGCGTGATAACGAAGAAAACTGTCCCCACCCACTGTGATATGAAAGACTATCTGACCGGAGAGAGGGTACCCCATAAGTAATAGAGCCTACTTTTTTCCAAATTCCTAATCTCCCAACTGGATTGAGAACTTGCTGGAAGCTAGCTATTGATTGAATCGCACCTAAAGGGTAGGGGGGCTGGCATCTTACATTCCCGCTACATGCAGGTATAGGCAAAGGTGAATCAAGTCCATTCTCTCTGTCAGCATTCATGACTAGAACCTCCTTAGCCAATGTTCAGACATCTTGAACGAGTGGCGTAGCTAGCTTATTACAGTACTGGAATGGAATAAGGCTAGTACAATCAGGTCATCTGGGCATTCTTTGCTTCCTGTACTGATAATGCTTTCTTGACAGTCGAGATAACCTCTCTTTCATTTAGCCTATCTGTCCTCTCGAACCTCTGTAAGGCAAAGCACAGAACTGGCTTCGTGTACAACGTGTACCGCTGACATGGTAAGGTTCAAAGTTAGCTCAGGTTAGCATCAATCCGGAGAAGGCAATTTATTATACAGTCGAGAGGAACCTTTTCGTACACGGTGCGTGTGTAAAAGCATGTAAGGAGTTAGACAGACTTTATTCAGCTTGAATGCAGGGTTACTGGTTAGATCCAGATCAGATTTCATATCTGATCTTTCCGGGACGTTTATGCCATTACTGGAACCAATCCCCGGATTAGGATTCTCTAACGCAATTGCCTTCCATGCAAGCAAAGCAGTTTAGTGACTTTTGTGCTTAATTTAGTTTTTCGTATCAGTTAAGTTTCAGGTCTGTGCCTGAGGCCTGGACCAGAAAGCTTTAATGGCGGGGGGAGAAACGGAAGCAGGTACGAATAGAAGAAGGCCCAGAATAGCCAAGCCAAAGGGGTCCTATTAAGTGGTCCAATCAGTCTAATGCGTAATGTCCGGTATCGGGAGTCTTTTAGTAATCCACAGATTAGGAACCGAGTGGGGAAGTGAGCTCTACTCTAAACTCTAAAGGCTGCTCTGCCACCTAGGGGATAGGAAACCTATTCCTTTTAGTCCGATTCGATTCGCTTGCCTCGAAGACTGGCATTAGGCCCCTACTGATGATAGGATTGATTCGAAGCAAAGTCAATGGTCCCTTCTCCGCTACGGGAGATGCTAGAAGAAGATAAGCCCTTGGGGGCTAGTACTTACTATTACACAGGCTAGCAGACAACCGGAAAGCTATTCCCTTGCAACAACCAAAAAGCAGTAAGCCTTCCTTCCAACAAGGGTAGGGTTTGGAATGCTTACGGATATGGATGATAGTCGGGATCCCAGGTAGGAGAGCCAGCCAGGCCAGGAGAAAGAGGTAGTCTTTGACTACCCTTCTTTTGGGAGTCGAGTCCTGTTGAGTAGGGGCTTAGGCTGTGAAGGATGGCTTCTTTTGGTTTTGATTCTAGCCGCTTTCGGGATCTTTGACAGAACGATAATGAATATGACGGGAGGAAACGAGACAGTTAACCAAGGGCCGAACAGGGGTGATGCCGGCCCCTCTTCAATACAAAATTCTGAAGCTGACTCGGGTAGTTGGCGAAAGTACCTCAACTTCTCATCGGATAAAGAGGGATCTTCATCGGTCCAAAACGAGAGGTTCAACAACTGCAGGGGACTCCAGAGGTGAGCACAGGCACCTCGTCTCGAGCCCAAGATGAACCTTACCCCCAAGCTTCGAAGAGCCCAACAAGCTCAGATTGGTCAGCCTTGGGGGAATTTCTCACTAAAACGCCTGAAACGTCTGCGGCGGCTGGCGCGTCTCAACCGGCTGGGCCGTCTCAGTCGGAAGCTGGTGGCCCTTACAGAGTCTCTCCCTCATCACCATCATCGCCAACTCCTTCTTGGTTTGAAGGGGCTGTGAAAGATTTTTAAAATAGGTTTGGAGACCTGGGCGAGGTATCATCTTATGCCCAAAACCAGGGGAAGAAGATGCAAGGGGAAGATGCTCTCTTTCAGCCAACCCACACGCATGAAGAGCAACCCCCAGCCGCTGGTCCATCGGAAACCAGAAGGTACCCCTCTCATTCCCCCCTAGAGTCACCCCCATCATTATCTCTTTCTAAGAAAGAAGTTATAAGAGAAATCTTAATGGAGGAGGGCGCTGCTCTTGAACAACAACAGCCGGGTCTTCCGGAGGCGCCAGCACCGGCTGCAGTAGCTTCTGGAGGGGCAGCTCCAGGTCCCATAATCAGAGAGCAGCCTACTCCGTCAGTAAACGAAATAAAGACTGCATTGCAATCCTTTCTTTCTCATTTTGGGAATCGGGAAATAATCCCTCAGGGTATGCTTGAAGAAACTCTACAGAAACTCGACTTGGACAACGCATCTACCGATAAGCTGAAATTCGGCAACTTATGCAGGCACTTTCCAACGAACCGCTTCCTCGTTCCAGAGCGAGGGATCTGTTATTGAAAAATATAAAAAAGTGGGAAAGGGGCGACAGGTAAGTTTAGCGGGATCGTTGGTGACAAGATAAAATTCAGCAACAGGCCGGATATTCCATTCGATTCTAGGAGGACTATAATGAGGAGGACGACAGACCCACTCACGATCGACTAAAAGGCAAGTCGCCCGGAAATATTGGTTCAAATCCAATTCGTGAGAAGAGTCCAAACGAGAGACTATAACAGTCAAAAGGCCTTCGGCTAAAATATAAATAGTCATAGAGCTCGTTCTTTCACTCATAAAACATAGAAGATAAACAGTAGTCCCTTACTATATGACTTACTAAGTCAGGAACGGCGGGACGGATTAAAGCAAGAATTCCTCAACTCCTTCGGTTAACTATATCTGCTTATATTTATTAGAAATACTCAAGGGGGAAACCCTGATCAAGAAGAGGCTAAAGATTAAGGGATACCTTACGAGTACATGGGCAAGAAGCAAGTTTGTTTGCGAGCGGATTCTGACAATCAATCCAGTCTATGAGAAGTCGGGATCGGCTTACTCAATTCTTATAGCAGAGTGAGTGATGGAGCGACCCAAAACAAACGAGAAGAAGGAAATTTCACAGAAGAACAAGCTTACCTGCGGAGGGTATCCTGTCGAAAAAACAGCCCCTGGTGGTGCATATCGTGGTCCCAGAAGCGGTACGACCACCTCATCCCTCTAGGGAAGGAAGCCTATAGAAAAAAGCAGAACTTACAAGCTTCTCACTGACCTCAATTGTAATTCGAAATAAAAAACTCCAGAGTATAAAGAAAAGAGGAAGCCCTATCGCCCGAGAAGAGGGGGGTTTAACAAATGGTGGGCCACAAAGGTTTCTTCGTCCTTCTTGACTTGACTCCCTTGACAAGCTGCAAGGCGGATAAAGTGGGAACACTAGTCTTCACATTAAGACTTGGAATCATGCCTGGTCTTCCTTCATCCATGATGCCTAAGGTGCCTAAATATGGCGTAGGGACGGCTTTGGTTTGGTATCCAAGAACTCGATCCTATCCCTAAGACGACCTTGAAATCGTCTAGGGGCGCCACAGTGAAATTAGTCGTACCTTCCCATCCTCCTATTTGTAGCTCCATCTGGAAAACTGGAGCTTTTATGGAAACTCTGGAGACTGGTCACTAAGCCAGAGTAGAGTGCCTGCTCAGGTAATGAAAGATAAGGATAAGTGCTTCCCACAGGAATCACCGTTAGCGGGCTACAGTTATCCGCCTCCTTCGACTGGAGGTCAGCGGCCAAATAGATAGTCCTTAAGGGGATCTCTTACTTCATTAGAACGGGAACTGACACAAAACTATGGATAGATCCCTGGTTGAACGGCTCGCCGTTGATCCACCAGCCATCTAGATCCCACCCGACCGCAGTGGAAAGGTTTCAGTCAGTTAGCTCAATCATAAATAGATAAATCGACGAGTGGAATAGAAAGCGGATTCTCCACCGATGGAATGAGGACATAGCAAATTAGATCATAGCTAGAGCTAGAGAGCGGCCCCTTTCCAACCAGAGTGTCTTCACTAGGGGTAATTCATCGGCGGGGCAAGGAATGCAACGTGGAGGGGTGGATCCGAGGAAGGAGGGAAATATTTCAAATATGGGTACTGGCCAGCCGAGATATAAGGAATGGATATCGGGTGGACCAGAGGGAATAGAGGAATGATCGCGATATGCTCATTTCCCATCTGTTTCTCTTTCCCCTGCAGCGGTTGCCCGATCCATATCTTTGAGGTAAATGTACAATACTCCTCTGACGGGGAGGGGCAGTCCAGACTTCATGGAGGAACTAGCCTTTGGTCTCGACTTGACTCTCTATGAGGGGTCTGGGTCTGATAGTCCTTTTGATGGGCTAGCCCGCCTCGATAGTAGTACTGCGAAAACGGAGATTGCTCGTCCTGCTCGAGCCATTAAGGAGGGAGGGGAGTGGCTCCTTACGCTGGGACCCCCTTTCTCTTGTTATTGGGCGGAAGAGGGCGCTTGGGGAAAGTTAAATAAATTTATATTGAATATTGAATTTTATAAAGAATTCATTTCTATATACCGAAGCTCTTAAAGTCAGTCACGTAGGGTGATAGCGATCCCGTCTTTTGATGCTTTAATCGAAGCCTTGAATTCCTCTATCTGCTTTCTAAATGCCAAATCTGAATCACCAGAGCTCTGGTTTACATCAGTAGCTTCATTTTCAACCTCAACTCTATCACCCCAAAACACTTAGACCTTGTCTTCGCCAGGATTCTTTTTACTCATATTTTCTAGGGTATCCTTATCTAAAGTACCACATCACCTTTAGCTCTTTAGGAACATCGGAAGCTCAAGAATCGGTCTTCGCAAAAGCAAACATGATAATCGAGAAGACTTTTCATCAAGTTTCCATTGCCTCTACATTCGATCTTGCAGAATCTTTTTCATCAATTTTGACCATATTGGTAGAGGCGACGGAAGACTCAGTATCATCCTCCCCATGCCCTTGGTTTTTGTGGTCTTGACCTTGCAAAAAAAAAAGGCAATACAGCAAGGATTTTCTTTCAATGGATACCTGGTTTAGCCAGATCTGTATGATAGATTGGTTTGCCCTGTCTTCCATGAAGGAAGAAGATGCTCGGGAAGAGAGACCATACCCACCCGGTCATGGATGAAAGTACCACTCTCTCTTTCAATAGATAGAAATAGGATATGAACCACCCAGGTGTAGGTGTACTCGAAGTCGAAGACTCCCTTACAGGATGAGGCTACAGGTAGACAGACGGGTCATTCAGTTAAACAGACCATCTCCCACTTCTCCTGATGCTTTCCCCCGCGTCTTAGCTACTTAAGCGTGGAGAAGGTTCTCTTTATACGCAAGGGGCACATAGGGAAGAAAA